TCGTCCTCGTCTGCGGATCAGACGACATTTTTCACACATTTTACGAACAGAGGCCCTTTTTTTCATATTTGTCATTCCTTACTAAAATTCCGAATCTATTTCTTGGAAGAAAATAAGTTTCTTTCAATTTGGAACCTCGAATTGTATTCTCATGGGAAGGAATTTTGAAGTTGAAAAACTACTTAGTCCTCATCTGAATCATAAGAATTCTCGCGGGGGAATCTATAGATTATACGACCTTTGGTTGTATCATAAGGGCTTACTTCAATCTTAACCCTATCTCCCAGCAGGATCCGTGTAGAACTACGTCGTATCTTTCCTGAAATATAACCTAGAATCACTTTGTCATTATCTAAACGAACGTGGAACATAGCATTAGGGAATGATTGAATAATCAAACCCTCATGAATCGTTTTTTTTTCTTCCATTCCACCTCCTAAAAGTATCAACTAATAGAGTAAATAAAATAGATAATCTGCTCTTTCTCTCACAAATTTTAAATTTTTTATCAAATTCGGAGATTACCATATATAACATAAAATTTCTCCACCAATTCTTTCTAGTCGAGCTTCCCGATCCGTCATTATACCTCGAGAGGTGGAAAGAATTACAATTCCCATTCCACCTAAAATTCTAGGAATTCGTTGATAGTTAGAATAGATTCGTAGACTAGGCCGACTTACTCTTTTTAAATTTAAACTATTTCTATTTCTATAAGGTCCTTTCCCATTTCTTCTATGTCGCAGAGTTAAAACCAAAAAAGATTTGTTTCTTTCTTGATGTTTTCTCGAGTTTTCAATAAAGCCTTCTCGTAAAAGTATTTTAACAATGCTTTCGGTCATGTTAGTAGATGCTATTCGAACTCTTCCTTTTCTATTCATGTCAGCATTTCGTATAGAGGTTATTATATCAGCAATAGTGTCCCTACCCATGATAAACTAAAATCAGTGGTGTCTCCGAATTTTAATATAATCAACATGTATTAATTTCTTTTTTTTTTTTTTTATGAATTTTCAATCAAAAAAAAAATTCAAAACGAAAGGTATATACGTGATACAAAATCTACTATTTCATTCAAATATCCTACTTATCATCTTATAATACCTCAGGGGCTAATGAAAGTATTTTAGTAAAGTTTTGTTTCAATTCCCGGGCAATCGCACCAAAAACTCTAGTTCCTTTTGGATTTCCTTTTTCATCAATGATAACTGCAGCATTGTCATCATATCGTATTATAAAACCGTCCTCGCGTTTGAGTTCTTTACAGGTACGTACAATTACAGCTCTGATCACTTCTGATCTTTCTAAGTGCTTACTTGGTTTTGCTTTTTTGACCACAGCAACAATAACGTCACCAATACGAGCATATCGACGATTGCTAACTCCTATGATTCCAATACACATCAATTTGCGAGCCCCGCTGTTGTCTGCTACATTCAAATAGGTTTGAGGTTGAATCATATCTTCTTTTTATCTGTTCTTTCAATAAATGCAAACAACCAAAGGGCGAAAAAGAAAAAGAAATATTGTTTGTCCAAAATTAAAAGTAAAAAGAATCTCCGGTTGTTTTTATCCCCAAGATCCATTTCCTTTGGTTCTACATTCCTATCCTGAAATAATGAATTGAGTTCGTATAGGCATTTTAGATGCCGCTATCGAGATAGCCCGAAGGGCTATCTTTTCTGCTACTCCGCTTATTTCATAAAGTATTCGACCTGGTTTGACAACAGCTACCCAATAATGGGAGGATCCTTTCCCCGAACCCATACGGGTTTCCGCAGATTTTATTGTAAGTGGTTTGTCTGGAAATATACGTACCCATATTTTTCCACCGCGACGTGCATTTCGCGTCATTGCTCGCCGCCCCGCTTCTATTTGTCTAGGCGTGATCCAAGCAGGTTCAAGTGCCTGAAGAGCATATCTTCCGAAACAAATACGATTCCCCCGATAAGATAATCCCTTCATTCTTCCTCTATGTTGTTTACAGAATCTGGTTCTTTTGGGGTTATAGTTGATGGTTTTTTCTTAATTCCATCTCTATTACAGAACCGGACATGAGAGTTTCTTCTCATCCGGCTCCTCGCGAATGAAAAAATTTCAATTTGATTAGCAATGCAATCTAATAAAAAAGGAATTTTCGCGGGCGAATATTTACTCTTTCAATATCTATTTCAGTTTTATATGATTAGTTTATCACTTTTCAGAATAGATGAATTGATCTCTGGTTCGTTCCGCCATCCTTCCCAATGAATCATTAGGATTCATTTTCAATTGAATCTTCTGTATTCACGGATTCCATCGTTCCCATCGCTTCTTGATTAATGGTTAGGTCTCCATTCTACAATGGAGCTCTTAATGAACTTTGTTCTTGAGCCAACCTTCTTAGTCTTTATTGGCTTGAGGCTCTTACTTCTTTCTTTTTTCAATGAATAGATTCATATTAGATAATTATGTGTGAATCTGTATTCATGCTTTATTACATTGTCTTTTATGATATGACCTTACATAGTGGAATCTTATATCATTTCTATTCATTTTTTTCTTTCTTTCGCCTTTCCTTTTATCCGCATCCCCTTCCTTTAATGTATATTTTTCTTTTTTTTTTGACAACTCTTTCGATTTCTTGTTTATGCAAAAAAAAAATTCAGTTGCTGCAATGATAGGACCAAAATATCATATCTTGACTGCTTCTTTTTCTTTGGATCCAGATAATGTGATGCGATGAGTTGGTTATTAGTTCTATAGTCATTAGTTCATACTTCATACTATGGGCTCTTACCTTTTTTTTTTCGTCTTAATTCTAACAAAAACCAACGAGTCACACACTAAGCATAGCAATTCTATCAAAAGGTCAATCGAATTTTTATTCAACCTTATAGAATTGAAAATGAGAATTGTTTTTATGGAAATTTGATGGAAAAAAAGGGTTGTCATTCTTTGTTCTATCGTTAAATCAAAACAGAAAGACAAGTCAAGTAAAGGCTTATTATTTATCGTCTATAAATATCCAAATTTTGATACACAATATCCCATAGATAGTTCGAATCGTATAGGCGCAATAATCAATTTTCGCGCGAATGGTTTGTAGGGGAACCCTACCCTCTCTTATCCAGTCAACACGTGCAATGTCTTTTCCACCGAGACGGCCTGACATTTGTATTTTTATTCCTTTTGTCTCAGCTTGTTCGGCTAATTCAATAGCCTTTTTCATTGCTTTTCGAAAGGGTACCCTATTTCTTAATTGTAGGGTTATAAATTCTGCAAGAAGATTTGGATTTCTATAAGGTTTTGCAATTCTTGTAATAGCAATGTTGAGTTTTCGGTTCACACAATTCAATTCTTTTTGTAGATTTCTTTTGAGGTCTTTGATCCCTTGTGATCCATTTTCTATTAATAACGTGGGAAATCCCATATGGATGATAACCTGTATCAGATCGATTCTTTTTTGAATTTCGATACGTGCAATTCCTTCGACACCTGAGGATGTTCTTGTCTTTTTTTGTACATAAATTTTTTCTACATAATTTTTTATAAAATTCCGTATTTTTTGATCTTCTTGTAGACCTTCAGAATAATTTTTTGGTTGTGCAAACCAAAGGGAATAATGATCTTGGGTTGTACCAAGTCTGAAACCAAGTGGGTTTATTTTTCGTGCCATATTAGTAAATCTTTAGAGCCCCTCTCATTATTAGTTGAAATATTATGTAGTCTAACTCTCTGGAATTTGAAAACTTCGGAGCATATAACATTCTGGAATTTGAACAATTCCCAGCATACCACATTTCTTTTGGATCTTTTTTTGAAAGAGGAAATATATAATTTCTCAATTGTACCGAGAAGAATGGCTTTTGTAATACAATAGTTATGTGACAAGTAGGTCTTTTTATAGTAGAATTACGTCCTCGAGCTAGGGGTTTCGATTTTTTTCTCTTAGTTGCTTTGTTAACTTCGACTTTACTAATTATTAACTCTGTTGTGTCCAAATCCCTATTGCGGTCAGCATCCCTATTGTGTTCACCATTTGATGCTGCAGCCTTCATCAATTTTAGGATGGGATTACTTGCTCTATAGGGCATGCATTCTAATATAAAACTTGCTTCTTCGTAGGAACGTCCACGGATCTGATTAATTACTCTTTGTGCTTTGTGAGCAGACATTGGTATATATCGACCAAAAGCATATGTTCCCCTTATTTTCTTCATAATACGTCTTCTATCCAAATGGTCCCTTGACTTTATGGTCATTCAAGTTTACCTCCTATTAATGAACAATAAATATCTGTATTTATGATATAAAATAAATAAAACGGTTAACGGCGACGAGATTTTTTATCGTTTTTTTGATATTTTTTATCGTTTTTTTGATATTTTTTATCGTTTTTTTGATATTTTTTATCGTTTTTTTGAGATTTTTTATCGTTTTTTTGAGATTTTTTATCGTTTTTTTGAGATTTTTTATCGTTTTTTTCGTGTTCTTGGAAATTAAAAGTCGGTACAAATTCTCCCAATTTATGACCTGTTAGACGAGACGTTATGTAAATGGGCAAGTGTTCCTTTCCATTATGGATAGCAATTGTGTGGCCAATCATTATGGGTATAATAGTGGATGCCCGAGACCAAGTTACAATTATTTCTTTTTTCGTCTTTGTGTTAAGCTTATCAATTTTTCTTAATAAATGATTCGCTACAAAAGGATTTTTATTTAGTGAACGTGTCATAGTTAATTACTCCTATTTTTTTTTTGTAAATGTAAAGACAAGGAAACAAATTCTATTTTCTTTCCGATTTACTACGTCGACGAATAATCAAATTATCACTATATTTATTCCTTTTTCTACTTCTTCTTCCAAGTGCAGGATAACCCCAAGGGGTTGTGGGGTTTTTTCTACCAATTGGGGCCCTCCCTTCACCACCCCCATGGGGATGGTCTACAGGGTTCATAACTACTCCTCTTACTACAGGACGCTTACCTAGCCAACGCTTGGATCCGGCTCTACCCAA